TAACCTTTGCAAAAAAATACGTACTGTACTTTTATGTTTACGAGCCAAAGTTTTAGCACACGAAAGTCGAAGTATATACTTCATTCGATACAAAATTCTCTTTTTAGAAGATCCACTATAAAAATGAAAAATATTTTTATATATTTGACCAAATCGACTAATAATATCATAATCTGATAAATCTGTCCAAATTGGTTTACTAGTAGGATGTCCTAATACAGTACAAAGTGAAGCTTTAGACAATGATCTAATGAGAGGAACGACTGGAACTAGAGTATCAAATCTCTTAAAAAGAGTATCTATTAATACAAAATCCTCCAATATTTGACTCCTTACCATCAAAGGATTTATTTTTACACTTGAAAAATAACCGAGAAAGTAGAATGAATAATAAGAGAATTTGTTTCTATGAAACCTATTAGACTCAGACCAAAAATGAAAATAATATTGCCAAAAACAGATAAAGCAATATTTCAATTTCTTCATAAATTGATAGGTCCCTTTTGATGCTAGAATTGCTTTGCCTTGATATCGCACATAGTGCATGAGAGGATCTGTGAAGAACCATAAAGTTTTCTTCAAAAAAATATGATGTACTATTCTAAAATGTTCTATTTTTCCATAGAAGTAGATTCGCTCAAGAAAGGTTCCAAAAGATGTTAATCGTAAACAAGAAGATTTTTTACGAATAAACAAGAATAAAAACTCATATTCAGATACATAATAATTATATAAGAAACGAGAGAGTCTTATATTTTCTTTTGAGAATATAGAAATAGAAGCTAATTTCTTTGAAATAATGAGACTATTCCAATTAGAATAATCGAAGAGAAAGAATCTCAATAAATGCAAAGAAGGAATATCTTGGATCCAGCATTGAAGGATTTGAACTAAGATTTCAAAATGGACAGGATAAGGTATTAGTATATCTAACACATTATTTAAATAGGAAAATTTGTCCTCTAAAAAAGAAAATGTTGAATGAATAGATCGTAAATTTTGCAATTTTGATATTTTTTTTTTAGAGGAGGAAAATAGAAATCGAAGAAAGAATGGAATTTCTACAACAAAACTAAAACCTTCAGATATCATCTGAGAAAAAAAATGAGCGTAAAAAAAGCGGTTGTGCTCATTAATTTGATTTTGGTTACAATTTTGAATAACCGAATTCATCAAAGAATTCGGTTGATACAACCGAATAATTAAGCGTTTTACAAGTATTAAACTAGATTTAATATCATAGCTAATCAGTTTTTTATTAGGTTCAATAGAAGCATTTAAACCATAATCATAAGCAAATACATAAATATACTCTTGAAAAAGGAGCGGATATAAGCATTGTTGTTGACGAAATTTAGATTTTTCAAGATATTTTTGAAATTCTTCCATTGAAATCTCTATTTGAAGCAGAAGAAATAAGCCTTTTCTGGGTTTATAAAATGATACACAGTGCAATATGGTCAGAACAGAGTTTTTCTTATTAATTCTAGTATGTATAAATACTAGATACTCCGGAAAAGAAACGATAAACCCAGCTCTATTAACTAATCCTAATAAAACTAATCCTAATAATAGAAAAATATTATAATTAGAAAGATATTTTTCTTCCCTTTTTCTATCCAAGTAGTTTAGTTTATTTATTTTTTCGTATTTTCAGTTTTAGGAGGTTAAAATCTTTTATTTTTGCAACCCAATTGCTCTTTTGATTTTGGAATCCATCTTTTTTATCAATATACAGTTTCTTCTACACATCCATCTCCAATTAAAAATAAAGAATAATTAGGATTCATTTTTTGAATGAATCAGATCAAAAGTTCAATCATAAAAAAACTCATTCATTTTTTCCCGGATTCGGTACTAATTTATTTTTAACATCTAATTAGATCGGGAAATCGTTCCAATAAAGGTAAAGAACATAAGCTCGTTTCTTTTTGACTTGATCAGAATTGGAGCCATTGGGCTCTATCCATTTATTCAATAGACTCAGCTAAAATTCGGAAATTTCTTTTTTTTTCTTCTTCCAAAATTCAAAACAATTTTTTAGAACTGTAATGGTTGGATAAGATCCAAAAAATTCTACTTTATTTACTTTCAATAGTAAAAATCAATAAAATAAATAATAAATAAATTGAAAGATTTAAAGAATAAAATCCTTTTTATTACGACATGCTGTTTTTTCCTATTCATCACCTTTAAGGATCAGTCGCGGTCTTATAGACTCTACCAAAAGTCTGGACGAATTTTTTTCTTCATCCAAATGTGTAAAAGATCATAGTCGCACTTAAAAGCCGAGTACTCTACCATTGAGTTAGCAACCCGTATAAAAAAAAAAGAAGAGAGGTATATATGATCGAAATCAAAAATTAAATCAATTTTATTGCATAACTCTGTTAAAACCATAAATGAGTAACAGAGAGATCAAAAATTCAATAAAAAAAATTGAAATTCAATTACTAAAATTAATAAATCGAAATCCATTCCTTCCAATCAATCAAAATGAAAAATTTGAAAAATCACCTTTTTTTGATTAAAAAAAAAAGATGTCTTAATGATGAAATACAAACCTACTGTTCGAGTAAATAAACAATAGAGAACAGAATAAAAAGATCTATTCATCTACGATCAAATTGTATTTGATCAATACAATATTGTATTGATCAAATACAATTTGTCAATAGTAATAGTAATATTGAGAAAAAATAAATAAATACCAATAAAATAAAAATAAATACAAAAAAAAATAGAAAGGAAAATAATGAAATTATTTATATTTTCAAATTTAAATATATAATTAAATATATATAATATAATAATATAATTATATTCTATATATTTTGTAGAATCTTTTTTACAATATTATCATACATTTTTTATTAATGTCATCCGATATTTAGGATACCTAAAAACCTAAAAATTTTGATGTATCCTATACAAAAACAAAAAGTTCTTGTATAGGATAGAAAAAAATTGAATGACATCCCATTCTCCTATCAATTGAAAAAAATAATGTAATTGAAACTATTACAGATACTAGTCCTTCTCTCCTACTTAACCTACTTAAATAGTATCTAAGTATCTATATCTATTTTTTCTATATCTATTTTTTGATTTTTAGATTTTGAAATTTCGTTCTTTCCTTGCTTTGATTAACCCAAACTTCTTTCTTTAAAGAATTCTGTCCTTCTTAATATATCATGAACAGTTTTTGTAGGTTGAGCACCTTTTTCAAGAAAAAAAAGAATAGCAGAAACATTTAAATAAGTTTTTTTATTTATTGGATCATAAAAACCTACTTTTCCAAGATCTCTTCCTTCTCTTCGGGACCGAGCATCAATTGCAATGATTCGATAGATGGCTCATTGGGATAGATATAGATAAAAAAAGTCTCCCTAGAAACGTATATGAAATTTTCATCTCATACGGCTCAAGAAAAATAATTCAAATTTCTGTATAGAATGCAAAATGGACTCAGAAAATCATGAATTATACTATGATTCAAATAGAGTCCTTTTTTCTTTTCGTTATATAAAAAAATATCATAATATTTTTTTTACTCATGACTCAAGTTAAATAAAAAATTTTTAGAAAGTTCATAAATCCTTATGAAAGAATTTCTTGAGCTGTCTCTAAACTCTTTTGTTTGTTTTATCTCTAACCTTTTTAGATTTGTCAATTTGATCGAATTACACTGTTGAGATAATTTAAAAAAGTATTTTCTTGTTCCGGAATCCTTTCTTTTTTCTTTTTGGAATCTTTAGGTTTAGAAATTATTTTGAAGACCTTTATTCCTTTCAAAGGGAAAGCAACACCCCTTCTTTTTGATTTCCTTCTTTATAAAATAAATACGAAGGATTCATTCCCGTTCCACCTTAAAATCAGAATAGTTTTACCAGTTTCCAAGAATTTCACTTTATATTTTTTTTCTTGTTCGAATTGTATTTTTTTCTGATTCTGATACTAAGATATACTTACAAAATTGGTCTAAATTAATTAGAATTAATTGAATTATCACTAACCCTAGATTCTTTCCCTTGTTTGATAAAAAAATCAAACTTCGAGCTCCATCATGTACTGTTTACGGACAACCTAATAGAAATTAGAAATTGGCTTTTTGAACAGAACAAATTATGTCGAGCCAAGAGCATTTTCATTACTATAGAAAGAAAATGGTGGATGTAAAAATCCACAGAAAATTATGTCCTTCAAGTCGCACGTTGCTTTTTACCACATCGTCTCAAACGAAGTTTTATCATAACAGTCTTTTATTTTTTTGAAAAGTATGGAATTGATTCAATATGGAATCATGAATAGTCATTGGTTCAACCGATATATAGTTGATATTAATTATGAACTGGGAAATTAATAAAAAATTCTCCCTTTTTTTGAATCAAATTCACTTAATTTGTTTCTTGACTCTATTTCCAGTAACACACGTATACGATTACGACGTATATTGCCAGAGAGATAACCCAGAACGATTTGAACTTAATAATAAGATTTTTCAAATTCCGTAGAATAGCTATTATGAAATCAAAAGTCTGCAACAGAGAAAAAACTTGTTGTTGAGTCAATTTCAAAAGTTTTAATAACTAAAAACTCTTCTCTCTAACATTTCTTTGTTATTTTCTTAATATAATATTTTTTTCTCCTGTTTATGTATTTTTGAATTGAATGTAAATTCAAAATCAAAAAATAGAATAATCTTTTCTTATTCAAGTTCGAAACGTTTCGTGATCTTCAACCAATTACGTGCTTCAATATAATTACTTGGAGTGAGCGCTATAGCTTGTTTCCAATACTCAGCAGCTTGATTGAACCAAACTTCTGCAATTTCAGAATCGCCTTCTAAAATGGCCTGTTCTCCCCGGTCGGAATAGAAAATTCTTTCCCTTAGAACTGTACTTGAGAGTTTCCTACCTCATACGGCTCAGTAATCTATTCTTTTGTTTTCTATCCTATCCGTATTTTTTCTATATTGGCTAATTCAATTTCTCTTGATTTTTTCTATGATAAGGTTAATCATAAAAAAACAAAAAATCAGTTGATTACAGTAAGTTTCAAACTCTAATTTTCTTAATAAGAAATTAGTTTTTTCTTTTCTTCCCACCTTCAGAAGAATAAAGCAGATAAAGCTCATATATTTTTAGAATTTTCTGAGAGGTAACTATCTCCTTTTTAATAGGAAATCGCTATAGAATCTTTGAAAAAGAATTTTCTCAATCAATAAGAAAAAGAACTTACTATCTTTGGGATCTAATCCTACACCGCTGCTTAATATCTTAGTAGATCAACTCTATTACATAAGTTGATTTCTAACTTAATGTCCCTTATTATGACATAAGTAAGCAGTTATTAAATTTATCGACACAGTAGCTCGCTAAGTGATTTTTACGGTGCTTTCTCTATTAATTTGATTTTTTATCCATAGAAGTAGAGGCTATGTTTTTTTTCTTCCTATTTTAATTCTAATGAAGTCTCTTTATTTTGAAGTCTCTTTATTTACTTAACTACAGCTGAAAAAAATCGTTGTTTTTGACGATTTCTATGTAGAAATCCTATTTTTTCTAGTATATACTAGCTAATTTCTTTTTTTTCTATAGTAGAGATAGTCGCACGTAATGACAAATCACAGCCATATTATTAAAAGCTTGTGGTAAAAAAGGATTTCGTTCTAGTGCTCGAAAATAATATTCCAAAGCTTTTGTATGTTCTCCATTGCTTGTGTGTATAAGGCCTATGTTATAGAGTATATAACTTCGGTCATAAGGATCCATTTCTGGTCGCGTAGCTTCATAATAATTCTGTAAAGCTTCTGCATAATTTCCTTCGGATTGAGCCAACATTCGTTACGGTCGTTCATTCTATTGAAAAGATCTCCGTTCCAGAACCGTACATGAGATTTTCATTTCATACGGCTCCTACTTTCTGTCCATAATATTGAGTAAAAAAATCTTTAGCTTGGAAGGAATTAAAATCCACCTATTCTCATCTTTTTATGAACTGAAAGAAGCTAGTATTTTTACAAGAAATCTCTAGTAAACCTTCTCATCAGAGGTTTTTTCTTAACATCAACCAATCATATTACTACTACATAAATCATATTACTACTACATATTAGTAGTAGATAAAAAACATAACTCCAATAATTTCTTTGTTCTTAACGCTTTTTTTTTCTAAGAATTAGTCACTTCAACGATCTTTGATGGTTATATGGGTATCCAAAGTACGAATGAAATGGATGTTTGTTGTCCCAACCATTCTTGTTAGTCCCGATACCTATAAGGAAAAGGGGTATTTCGAACAAAGTTTTTGTTTTGTTGATTTCTAAGTGTAGTGCTTTTTTCCTATACTTAGTATGGTATTTAGTAGAGACTCTACGAAGTAGAGGTCTAATCTTTCGCTCAATGCTAAAATTAATGATTGAAGCATCTGAGATTGCATCAATCGAGGATACACGACAGAAGGGATTGATTGTTCTACCCTCACAAACTTCACCTTCACCAAGCGCAGGTTTCTTTTCATTACTAGGTTTTTTCTATCCCGCAACACGTTTTTCTTGCAAGACTTAACTACATACAGGCTAAAAAAAATAAGAAAAAAGAATCAAATCGCACCATCTCTGTAATAGGTAAATGCCTTTTTTTCTCCTGAAGTTGTTGGAATTATTCCCAACAAGATATTGGCTACAATTGAAAAGGTCTTATCTATAAAATTCCCATTTATACGCGATCTAGACATAATTAATTAGCAATCCCTTTTATAATCTTTTTCATTATCCCTCGGGAAAATTATCCTAACAACAAAGGAAATATAAAGTACAAAATTACGTAAAAAAAAGACAAGTAAAGATATGAAAAGAATTTCGGTTTCAGGACCATGACCAAAAATTAAAATTCAGTTTTAGGACCTGGAGTTTTCTATTCAGTTTTAGGACCTGGAATTACTCGTTCGGTTTTAGTTTAGGATACCTGAAACTCCCATCAGTTAGAGCTTATAATATTTATAATATTTCATGGATAAAATCTCATCAATTTCCATTAAAAAAGATCGAAAGTCTGGGCCTGAAATCTCTTTTTTCGGATTTTCTATTAATTTGTTATAAAAAACGAATCTTTCTATTTTAGAATAAACGAATTCAGCACGAATGGTTTCATCTAAAGGCAGCTTTTGCCAATCTGAATTATCTCCATCGTCTTTATCTTCGTCTTCTAAAAGGGAATAGAACGGATCTTCTTCCGTAAAAGTAATTTGGGTACAAATTTGGCCTAGTAAAGTCAGAATATAATCCCCAGAATAAATATCGTCTTCTGAAAAAAGAGAAATAAAATTCTCAATCCATTGTCGAATCATTCCAAACCGAGAATTTAGAATTAAATTCTCTTTCTGTAACTCTTCCAGCTGAAATTCTGAATCAGAATCCATATCGTTTTCTGATTCAGAATCTGATTCAGAATCAGAATAAATATCCTCTTTTTCATTAGCGGAATCTTAGGACAGGAC